GATTCTAAACGATGGAATCGACCTTTGCGATATATAAAAAATGACCGGTTTGAAAATGCTATAAAAAATGAAATGTCACAGTATTTTTTTTATACATGTCAAAGTGATGGAAAAGAAAAAATATCTTTTACGTATCCACCCAGTTTAGCAACTTTTGGAGAAATGATACAAAAAAAAATATATTTTTTCACACCCGAAAAATGGTTTTCTGATGAATTGTATACTGATTGGAGTTTTATCAATGAACTAAAAAGAAGAAATTTAAGTAAGGAGTTTATAAAAAGAGTCGAATCTTTAGATTCTTTAGATAAGGAATCTTTTGATCTGAGCATACTTGAAAAAAGGACTCGATTCTCTAATAATGAAACTAAAAGAGAATACTTGCCTAAAATATATGACCCTTTCTTGCATGGACCCTACCGCGGAAGAATCAAAAAATGGGTTTCACCTTTAAGCATAAATCAAACTTCTAAAAAAAAAAACACGGATCCATTTTGGATAAATAAAATTCATGCTATACTTCTTACTACTGATTATCACGAAATTGAACAGACACTAGATACATTCAATATAAAATCATTATCAAAAGAAAATGAACTCTCTTTATTAACATTGACAGAAGATGAACAGGGAAATATCGATTCCAAGGATCGAGTCAAAATTTTGAAATTTTTATTCAATATAGTTATAACTAATCCCAACAATCAAACAATTAGAAAAAACTCTATTGGAATAAAAGAAATAAGTAAAAAGGTTCCTCGATGGTCATATAAATTAATCGACGATTTAGAACAACAGGAGGGAGAAAACGAGGAAAATGTAACAGCGGAGCATGAAATTCGTTCAAGAAAATCCAAGCGCGTAGTGATTTTTACTAATAACCAGGCAAACGCCGATACTTATACTAATACCAAGGATGCTAATGATCCTGATCAAACAAACGAAGTGGCTTTGATACGCTATTCACAACAATCGGATTTTCGTCGCGACATAATAAAGGGTTCCATGCGTGCTCAAAGACGTAAAACAATTATTTTGGAACTGTTTCAAGCAAATGTGCATTCCCCACTTTTTTTGGACAGAGTAGACAAACCCCTCTTTTTTTCTTTTGATATTTCTGGGCCGCTGAAACTAATATCTCGAAATTGGATATGGAAAAACAAAGAATCAAAAATTTCTGATTCTATAGAAAAAAAGATCGAGAAAAAAGACGCGGCCAAAAGCGAAAAATACAAAAGAGAAGAGAAAATGCGGATAGAAATAGCAGAAGCCTGGGATAGCATTTTACTTGCTCAAGTAATAAGGGGTTCCGTGTTAATAACCCAATCAATTCTTAGAAAATATATTATATTACCTTCATTGATAATAGCTAAAAACATTGCCCGTATGTTATTATTTCAATTTCCTGAGTGGTCCGAAGATTTAAAGGATTGGAATCGAGAAATGCATGTTAAATGCACTTATAATGGTGTTCAATTATCTGAAACAGAATTTCCAAAAAATTGGTTAACAGACGGTATTCAGATAAAGATCCTATTTCCTTTTTGCCTGAAACCTTGGCACAGCTTTAAACTACAACCCTCCCATAAAGATCCAATGAAAAAAAAGAAAGGTCAAAAGAATGATTTTTGCTTTTTAACAGTTTGGGGAATGGAAACTGAACTACCTTTCGGTTCTCCTCGAAAAACGCGTTCGTTTTTTGAGCCTATTTTAAAAGAGCTAAAAAAAAAAATAAAAACACTGAAAACGAAATGTTTTATAGCTTTAACAATTTTAAAAGAAAGAACAAAATTGTTTCGAAAAATCTCAAAAGAAACAAAAAAATGGATCACTCAAAGCATTCTATTTCTAAAGGGAATAGTAAAAGAACTCTCAAAAATAAATCCAATTCCATTTTTTGGGTTGAGAGAAATATATGAATTGGACGAAACTAAAAAGGATTCGATAATCAGTAATGAGATGATTCACGAATCATCCCTTCAAATTCAATCTACGGGGTGGACAAATTATTCATTAACCGAAAAAAAAATAAAAGATCTGACTACGAGAACAAACACACTCAAAAATCAAATAGAAAAAATTATAATTATAAAAGACAAGAAAAACGAATTTCTAACTCAAGAAATAAATATTAGTTCTAATAAAATAAGTTATCAGGATAAAATATTAGAATCATCAAAAAAAAATTTGCAAATATTAAAAAGAAGAAATATTCGATTAATCCGTAAATTCTATTTTTTTATAAAATTTTTCATTGAAAAGATATACATAGATATTCTTCTATATATCATTAATTTTCCAAGAACCAATACACAACTTTTTCTTGAATCAACAAAAAAAATGATTGAGAAATTCATTCACAATAATGAAGCAAATCAAGAAAGAATTAATAAAACAACTAAAAATACAATTCATTTTATTTCAACTATAAAAAACTCACTTTCTTCACTTTCTAATGTTAGTATTAGAAATAAAAACGAAAAAGCTTTTTGTGACTTATCCTCCCTCTCACAAGCCTATGTATTTTACAAATTATCACAAACCCAGGCTATTCGTTTTTATAAATTCAAACCTATCTTTCAATATCATGGAACATCTCGTTTTCTTAAAAATGAAATAAAAGATTATTTTGAAGAACAGGGAATATCTCATTCCAGATTAAGACATCATTATGGGTTAAGACAGAAAATCTTTTGGCATTCTGGAATGAATGAATGGAAAAACTGGTTAAGGAGTCGTTATCAATACGATTTATTTCAGAGTAGATGGCTTAGATTAGTACCAGGAAAATGGCGAAATAGAGTCAATCAACACTATCTGGCTCAAAATAAAGATTTAACAAAATGGGATTCATATGAAAAAGAAAGATTAACTCATTACGAAAACAAAAAGAATTTTCAAGTGAATTCATTACTAAATCAAGAATATAAACTTACTCAAGAACAAAAATTGAAAAAATCGAATTTAAAAAAACACTATGGATATGATTTTTTATCATATAAATCTATTAATTATCAAGATAAGAGGGACCCGTATACTTCTGGATCACCATTCCAAGTAAATAAGAGGGAAGAGATTTCTTATAATTACAACACGGATAAACGCAAATTTTTTGATACACCGAGGGATATCCCTATCCATAATTATCTAGGAGAAGACAATATCTTAGATGCTATGGGGAATTTGTCGCATAGAAAGTTTTTTAATTGGGGAATTCTTCATTTTTGTCTTAGAAATAAGGCTGATATTGAGTACTGGGTGGATACCAGTACCAAGAGTAACAAAAATAGTAAGGCTGGGGTTAATAATTATGAAATAATTGATAAAACGGACCTTTTTTATTTCACAATTTTTCAAGATCACGAAAGCAACCCATCCAATAAAAAAGGAAGCCCATTTGATTGGATGGGAATGAATGAAGAAATACTAAGTCGGCCTATATCGAATCTGGAACTTTGGTTCTTCCCAGAATTTGTGCTGCTATATAATGCATATAAGGTTAAACCATGGATCATACCAATAAAATTACTTCTTTTCAATTTTAATGTAAATGGGAACATTAATAAAAATATTATTGAAAATAAAAAAAGGGACCTCCTTATAGCACCGAATGCAAAAAAAATAATTGGATTAGAGAATCGAAATCAAGAAGAAAAAGAACCCATAGGTGAAGGGGATCTTGTATCAGATGCACAAAAACAAGGAAATTTGAAATACGTTCTCTCAAACCAAGAAAAAGATGTTGAAGAAGATTATGGCAAATCAGACATAAAAAAACGTAGAAAGAAAAAGCAATACAAGAGTAAGACGGAAGCAGAGCTTGATTTCTTCCTAAAAAGGTATTTGCGTTTTCAATTGAGATGGGATGATTCTTTAAATCAAAGAATACTCAATAATATCAAAGTATATTGTCTCCTGCTTAGACTGATAAATACAAACGAAATTGTTATATCCTCTATTCAAAGGGGAGAAATGAATCTGGATATGTTGATGATTCAGAAGGATTTAACTCTTAGAGAATTAATGAAAAAGGGAATATTGATTATCGATCCAGTTCGTCTGTCGGTAAAAAATGATGGACAATTTATTCTATATCAAACTATAAGTATTTCGTTGGTTCATAAAAATAAACACCAAATTAATCAAAGATACCAAGAAAAAAACTATATTGATAAAAAGAATTTTGATGAATCTATTGCAAGACATCAAAAAATGACTGAAAATAAAGACAAAAATCATTATGATTTATTTGTTCCTGAAAATATTTTATCCCCTAACCACCGGCGAGAATTGCGAATTCGAATTTCTTTCAATTCAAGGGATAAAAATGGTATGCATAGAAATCCAGTCTTTTTAAATAATGTAAAAAACTGTGGTCAAGTTTTGACTAAAAACAAAGATCTTGATAGTGAGAAAAAGAAACTAATTAAATTAAAGTTCTTTCTTTGGCCCAATTATCGATTAGAAGATTTAGCTTGTATGAATCGCTATTGGTTTAATACTAATAATGGCAGTCGTTTCAGTATGGTAAGGATACATATGTATCCGCGGTTGAAAATTCGTTAATGGTCCATTTTCCCATATATTATGTACCGTGCCGGGGTATATGAACACAAATAACAAACAAATAGATGGGCACACGAATTGTCTTACATTTCATTCTGATACATGATACTAATTTAATGACATACATATCAATTAGATCAACAAATGAATCAACAAAATCCTCTTATTTGAACTCTAAAATTTTCTCTTTTGTAGAAATCTATCACTCTTTTGTATCCCGATACGAATCAAATTGAAAATCAGATTGATTAATTTTATTTGAAAAAATTAGAAAGTTCATAACGAACTTAAAATCATTGTGTATATCAAAATGACTGGTATTATTATTACTGATCAGTAAAATTCACATTCAAAAAAAGGGGGAGAGAATATTTTGTTTTATGGTAAAAAATTCATTCATCTCAGTTATTTTTCAAGAAAAAAAAGAAGAAAACAGGGGGTCCGTTGAATTTCAAATAGTTAGTTTCACCAATAAGATACGAAGACTTACTTCACACTTGGAATTGCACAAAAAAGACTATTTATCTCAGAGAGGTCTACGTAAAATTCTAGGAAAACGTCAACGACTACTGTCTTATTTATCAAAGAAAAATAAAATACGTTATAAAGAATTAATTAGTGAGTTGGATATTCGGGAATCAAAAAATCGTTAATTTGCAAATTTTGAATTATTTGAATTAGTCGATTTATTAGATTTTCATTTTGATGTACTTCTTTTCGTTTTCAACAATTCATGTAAGAATGAATCGAGGAAAAACTTATGAATCTATCAGCTACAGAAAAAGACCTTATGATAGTCAATATGGGACCTCAGCACCCATCAATGCACGGTGTTCTTCGTCTCATCGTTACTCTAGATGGTGAAGATGTTGTTGACTGTGAACCAATATTAGGTTATTTACACAGAGGAATGGAAAAAATTGCGGAAAACCGAACAATTATACAATATTTGCCTTATGTAACGCGTTGGGATTATTTAGCCACTATGTTCACGGAAGCAATAACCGTAAATGGACCAGAACAGTTGGGAAATATTCAAGTCCCTAAAAGAGCCAGCTATATCAGAGTAATTATGTTGGAGTTGAGTCGTATAGCTTCTCATCTATTATGGCTTGGACCTTTTATGGCAGATATTGGTGCACAGACACCCTTTTTCTATATTTTCAGAGAAAGAGAATTAGTATATGATCTATTCGAAGCTGCCACCGGTATGAGAATGATGCATAATTATTTTCGTATCGGAGGAGTGGCGGCGGATCTACCTTATGGCTGGATAGATAAATGTTTGGATTTCTGCGATTATTTTTTAACAGGAATTGTTGAATATCAAAAACTTATTACGCGAAATCCTATTTTTTTAGAACGAGTTGAAGGGATAGGCGTTATTGGTGCAGAAGAAGCAATAAATTGGGGTTTATCCGGCCCAATGCTACGAGCATCTGGAATCAAATGGGATCTTCGGAAAGTTGATCGTTATGAGTGTTACGACGAATTTGATTGGGAAATCCAGTGGCAAAAAGAAGGAGATTCATTAGCTCGTTATTTAGTCCGAATCAGTGAAATGACGGAATCCCTAAAAATAATTCAACAGGCCCTGGAAGGAATTCCGGGGGGTCCCTATGAGAATTTAGAAATCCGATGCTTTGATCGAGAAAGGGATCCAGAATGGAATGATTTTGAATATCGATTCATTAGTAAAAAACCCTCTCCCACATTTGAATTACCGAGACAAGAACTTTATGCGAGAATGGAAGCCCCAAAGGGAGAATTAGGAATTTTTCTGATAGGGGATCAAAGCGGTTTTCCTTGGAGATGGAAAATTCGCCCGCCGGGTTTTATCAATTTGCAAATTCTTCCTCAGTTAGTTAAAAGAATGAAATTGGCTGATATTATGACGATACTAGGTAGCATAGATATCATTATGGGAGAAGTGGATCGTTGAAATGATAATTTATACGACAGAAGCACAAGATATCAATTCTTTTTACAGATTGGAATCTTTAAAAGAGGTCTATGGGATCATATGGATGTTGGTCCCTATTTTGACTCTTGTATTGGGAATCACAATAGGTGTACTAGTAATTGTATGGTTAGAAAGAGAAATATCTGCAGGAATACAACAACGTATTGGGCCTGAATACGCCGGTCCTTTGGGAATTCTTCAAGCTCTAGCAGATGGAACAAAACTGCTTTTCAAAGAGAATATTCTTCCATCTAGAGGAAATACTCGTTTATTTAGTATTGGACCGTCTATAGCAGTCATATCAATTTTACTAAGTTTTTCAGTAATTCCTTTTAGCTCTCGCCTTATTTTAGCCGATCTCAATATCGGTATTTTTTTATGGATTGCCATTTCAAGTATTGCTCCCGTTGGCCTTCTTATGTCAGGATACGGATCAAATAATAAATATTCCTTTTTAGGTGGTCTGCGAGCTGCTGCTCAATCGATTAGTTATGAAATACCATTAACTCTATGTGTTTTATCAATATCTCTACGTGCGATTCGTTGAAATATAAACTTTTATTTTCCCTATTCCTTTCATTCTAGAAAATAAGTTGAATGGATTGAATAGATATCCTCGTTTTTTATTATCCTTCAGTTCAGGTTGATAAACAAAATTAGATAGTTATATATGAGTGAAAGAAAGCAGCTTATAAATTTGCAGTAAATTAAACAAAAAAAATTGAATCTCATTTCCTATGTACAAGAGTTAAGTGGAAGAAAACGTACGCGGAAGAAGTCTTTACCCCAAGACGGGTTGATTAGTCAATCTAGCTTGAAGCGGGCTCAAAAGATCAACCGTATAGAGTTTTAGCTATCCTTTGTATGGTCCCATACATGGATTGCTAAACAAACGGGGGATTGAACAAAAAAATGAGTGGATGGTTAGGAAAACCAAAATACACAAAGGATTAGTAATGGAGATTATGTAAATTATATAAAAAGAGACTTCTGGATAACATAAAAAGAATACTAATTGGGGCTTTAAATTCGTAGAAATGACTAGGCAGTACTCCCCACGATTCCGGTCCAGAGTATGCTCCTATCCGCCGATTAAAGTAATGACTATCAGGAACGAAAAAATCCTTTACTATTTTTTTTTTAGTTTAAGCCCCCATTCGTGGTTTTCTCAGATCCGAAAGAAGAATAGGAACGAAAAAGAAACAATAAAGAATAAAAAAGAAATCTTTTTTTATTCTTTCTTTCATATATATAGAGCCCTAATCCGTGTCATTATTTATGAGCTACGGTAATGTTTCATTTTTTTCGTAATCGAAAACAATGGGTTGAAATATCGATTGATATTCTACAAGAAGTATTTTATTAAAGGCTTAATAAGTTATTACTCAACAAATAAAAATTGAAATTATTAACGGGCGAGATCAATTCAGAAGCCATTTTTTTAGTCTTTCAGAATATAGCAGACAGAATTCCATTGGTATAATTTTGGACCTTCCAATCCATTTTTCTGTATCTATTCTACAACCATACGAAGATAAATAATACGGATTCGGTCCTTAAATTTATTTGTGACCCACGAGGAGCCGTATGAGGTGAAAATCTCATGTACGGTTTTGGACTAGCGATGGAAACAGTGATGTTATCATCGACTATAATTATCTAACAGTTTAAGTACAGTTGATATAGTTGAGGCGCAATCAAAATATGGTTTTTGGGGATGGAATTTGTGGCGTCAGCCAATAGGGTTTATCGTTTTTCTAATTTCTTCTCTAGCAGAATGTGAGAGATTACCTTTTGATTTACCAGAAGCCGAGGAAGAATTAGTAGCAGGGTATCAAACCGAATATTCAGGTATCAAATTTGGTTTATTTTACGTTGCTTCCTATCTAAATCTATTACTTTCTTCATTATTTGTAACAGTTCTTTACTTGGGGGGTTGGAATATTTCCATTCCGTACGTATTCGTCCCTGAGCTATTTGAAATAAATAAAATGAATGGAATCCTTGGAACGACAATTGGTATCTTTATTACATTAGCTAAAACTTATTTGTTTTTGTTTATTTCTATCGCAACACGATGGACTTTACCTAGGTTAAGAATGGACCAATTATTAAATCTTGGATGGAAATTTCTTTTACCCATTTCTCTCGGTAATCTATTATTAACAACTTCTTTCCAACTTCTTTCACTGTAAAGAAAAAAAAATATGAGATTCATGGCTTGGTTCAGTTCAAACAAGAGAAAGAAACAAACATCAAATTATTCATAGATATTGACGATATGTTCCCTATGGTAACTGGGTTCATGAATTATGGCCACCAAACGGTCCGAGCCGCAAGGTACATTGGTCAAGGTTTCATGATTACCTTATCCCACGCAAATCGTTTACCCGTAACTATTCAATATCCTTATGAAAAATTAATCACATCAGAGCGTTTCCGCGGGCGAATTCATTTTGAATTTGATAAATGCATTGCTTGTGAAGTATGTGTTCGTGTATGCCCTATAGATCTACCTGTTGTTGATTGGAAATTTGAAACGGATATTCGAAAAAAACGATTGCTTAATTACAGTATTGATTTCGGAATTTGTATATTTTGTGGTAACTGCGTTGAGTATTGTCCAACAAATTGTTTATCAATGACTGAAGAATATGAACTTTCTACTTACGACCGTCATGAATTGAATTATAATCAAATTGCTTTGGGCCGTTTACCAATGTCAGTAATTGACGATTATACAATTCGAACAATTTCGAATTCGATTCAAAAAAAAACTGAGTAAGTAAACCTACTATTCTATTAAAGATAAATTACCAATTCTTTTAAAGTTCCGTTTTGGTTTAAGTTAAAAGAAAGAGTGTTTGGTTTGAATTAAAAAAAAAGAATGAGGGCTTTGTTCAATAAATAAAAATTCAATTACAAAGTAACTGGTTGATAAGAATTTCGGATTCATTTTTATTTAAAATCTATTAATATATTCGTAATTATTTCGAAATATATAGTTTCAAAAAAAAATACCCTTTTCTTTTGAACAAACAAAAAAAGAATCAAAAACGAAACTGTCCAATAATTGTACTTAGAGCAATTCCCACCTAATAGATTAGTATTTTATTCAATTAGGAACGTATCATAAAAAAAAAAATTCCTGGTCGGGTCAATAAGATCATGAAAAGCATTTCGATTTATTTATTTCTTATTTTACACAGAATGGATTTGCCTGGACCAATACACGATTTTCTTTTAGTTTTTCTGGGATCGGGTCTTATATTAGGGGGCCTGGGAGTGGTATTACTTCCCAATCCAATTTATTCTGCCTTTTCATTGGGATTGGTTCTTGTTTGTATATCCTTATTGTATATTCTCTCAAATTCTCATTTTGTAGCTGCTGCCCAACTCCTTATTTATGTGGGAGCCATAAATGTTTTAATCCTATTTGCTGTGATGTTTATGAATGGTTCAGAATATTCTAAAGATTTTAATCTGTGGACCGTTGGGAGTGGCCTTACTTCGTTGGTTTGTACAAGTATTCTTGTTTCGCTAATTACTACTATATTAGATACATCATGGTACGGGATTATTTGGACTACAAGATCAAACCAAATTATAGAGCAAGATTTGATAAGTAATAGTCAACAAATTGGAATTCATTTAGCAACAGATTTTTTTCTTCCATTTGAATTCATTTCAATAATTCTTTTAGTTGCTTTGATAGGTGCAATTGCTGTGGCTCGTCAGTAATAAATCTTTCTAACTAGGAATAGCAAGCAATCAAAATTAAACTTTTTTATGTCTTATCGCATCTATTTTCTTTGAATTCTATTTGAATATTGCTCGTGTATAAAATCAAAATTCGTTTATTAGAGATATTTCCAATATATTCTTTTTGTTAGATTCTAGTCAATCAAATCCGTTGAATTATTGTTCATATTAAAATGAATCGAAATTGATAAGGAGTTGGTCAATGATGCTCGAACATATACTTGTTTTGAGTGCCTATTTATTTTCTATCGGTATTTATGGATTGATCACGAGTCGAAATATGGTTAGGGCCCTTATGTGTCTTGAACTTATACTGAACGCGGTTAATATAAATTTTGTAACATTTTCGGATTTTTTTGATAGTCGGCAATTAAAAGGAAATATCTTCGCAATTTTTGTTATAGCTATTGCAGCCGCCGAAGCCGCTATTGGATTAGCTATTGTTTCCGCGATTTATCGTAACAGAAAATCAACGCGTATCAATCAATCAACTTTATTGAATAAGTAATATTAATAATATTAAATTATAAGATTCACCAATTTGAATTAGCATGTCCAATATGGTGGAATCTACATCATGTTTTCGAAAACGTAAGAAATCAAAGTATCTTGGTCCTTTCTTATGAGTTGATCCCGAAGGAAATTGATTAGAAAATTTCTGGTAAATCGTTGATTCATCTGGTGTGTAACTATACTGATTCATTTACAAGTTTACTAGATTGAAATTTTATGATGTTCAAAAATTTATAGATCCCATGTCACATTCAGTAAAAATTTATGATACATGTATAGGGTGTACTCAATGTGTCCGAGCCTGCCCCACCGATGTGTTAGAAATGATACCTTGGGATGGATGTAAAGCTAAGCAAATTGCTTCCGCTCCAAGAACAGAAGACTGTGTTGGTTGTAAGAGATGTGAATCCGCCTGTCCAACGGATTTCTTGAGCGTTCGAGTTTATTTATGGCATGAAACAACTCGAAGTATGGGTCTAGCTTATTGATATGTTCCAGAAAACCCCCACTTGAATACATTTTGAATCCATTTTCTTTTTTTTACTGAAAAAACCCGTGCTCAAAAAAACCTTTCTGAGCACGGGTTTTTCTGGTCCAAGTGTATCTTGTCTTTACCACGAATTTTTTTCCTTGGTTAACAACAATTGTAGTCTTACCAATATCTGCGGGTTCTTTAATTTTCTTTCTTCCTCATAGAGGAAATAAGCTAATAAAGTGGTATACAATGTGTATATGCATATTAGAACTACTTCTAACAACCTATGCATTTTGTTATCATTTCCGATTGGACGATCCATTAATCCAGCTGGCGGAAGATTATAAATGGATCAATTTTTTTGATTTTTACTGGAGATTGGGAATAGATGGACTTTCTATAGGGCCTATTTTACTAACAGGATTTATCACCACTTTAGCGACTTTGGCGGCCTGGCCAGTTACTCGAGATTCGCGATTATTTCATTTCCTGATGCTAGCAATGTACAGTGGTCAAATAGGATCGTTTTCTTCTCGAGACCTTTTACTTTTTTTCATCATGTGGGAGTTCGAATTAATTCCCGTTTATCTACTTCTATCCATGTGGGGGGGAAAGAAACGTCTGTACTCGGCTACAAAATTTATTTTGTACACTGCAGGGGGTTCCATTTTTCTATTAATAGGAGTTTTGGGTATTGGTTTATACGGTTCTAATGAACCAACATTAAATTTTGAAACATTAGCTAATCAATCATATCCTGTCGCACTGGAAATAATATTCTATATTGGATTTCTTATTGCTTTTGCTGTCAAATCACCGATTATACCCTTCCATACGTGGTTACCGGACACCCACGGGGAGGCCCATTACAGTACTTGTATGCTTCTAGCCGGAATTTTATTAAAAATGGGAGCATATGGATTAGTTCGGATCAATATGGAATTATTACCCCACGCTCATTCCATATTTTCTCCCTGGTTGATAATAGTGGGTACAATGCAAATAATTTATGCAGCTTTAACATCTCTTGGTCAACGGAATTTAAAAAAAAGAATAGCCTATTCCTCCGTATCTCATATGGGTTTTATAATTATAGGAATTGGTTCTATAACCGATACGGGACTCAACGGAGCTATTTTACAAATAATCTCTCATGGATTTATTGGTGCTGCACTTTTTTTCTTAGCAGGAACGAGTTATGATAGAATGGGTCTTGTTTATCTCGACGAAATGGGCGGAATGGCTATTTCGATTCCAAAAATTTTTACGATGTTCAGTATCTTATCGATGGCTTCGCTTGCATTACCGGGCATGAGTGGTTTTGTTGCAGAATTGATAGTCTTTTTTGGAATAATTACCAGCCAAAAATATTTTTTACTGCCAAAAATACTAATTACTTTCGTAATGGCAATTGGAATGATATTAACTCCTATTTATTCATTATCTATGTTACGTCAAATGTTCTATGGATACAAGCTATTTAATGCTCCAAGTTCTTATTTTTTTGATTCTGGACCTCGAGAGTTATTTGTTTCGATCTCTATCTTTTTACCAGTAATAGGTATTGGTCTTTATCCGGATTTCGTCCTCTCATTATCAGGTGAGAAGGTCGAAACTATTCTATATAATTATTTTTATAGATAGTTTTCATGAATACAACAAAAAATCAAAAAGTAATCCTATTATTTTAAAAATTGTTCGTTGTACAATGAAAAAAAAAAGAAAGAAGTCTTTTTTCTTCTCTTAAATTTAAGTTAAGTAAAAGAGGTAAAAGAATTAAAGTGAATTTGAATCAGACATCTTTGGCTTTTGTTAGAACCTTTTGAATCAAGTAGTGGAGTGATTCAAAAGGTTCTTGACAGCTTACAATAAGTTTTCTTATATATACGCTGCCCTGTGTTAGTATTTGTTAGGCTTAGCCTCTTTATTTAATTCAATTAGATGTTAATGTAACTGAACCATAACTATGTAAACCTATTCCTAATAGATTGACCCCAAAATAGCATATCCAAATTATAAGAAATCCCATAGAAGCCACAAGGGCGGAATTTACACCTTCCAAATTTGTATTTGTTCGGGTATGTAAATAAATCGCGAATAGGGTCCAAGTAATAAATGCCCAAGTTTCCTTTGGGTCCCAATTCCAATATGATCCCCACGCCTCATTAGCCCACACGGCTCCCGAAAGAATTCCTATGGTTAAAAAGATAAACCCGAGACTAATAATACGATAACTCCAACGATCCAATTGTTGAGTCAATTGATACCTGTAATAATTTTTAGAAGAAAGAAAATAAGTGTTTAGTAAAACATTGCTTCTTTCATTCATGTATTGGATTTCGCCAAACGAAAATGACTGATTTAATAAATTTTTGTTTTTACCAATAATCTTTATGGCTTTTCGAAATGTAATGACTAGAAGAGCTACTGATAATAATGATCCACATAAAAGAGCTGCGTAGCCTAATACCATCATACTTACGTGCATCATTAACCACTGGGATTGGAGAGCAGGCGCTAATATTACGGATTGGTGCATTTTGGCTAAAAGACCCGAAGTGGCAAAGCCTTGGGTAAAAATAGCACTTGGCGCGGTTATTGCGCTTAAATTATTTTTACGCTTTTTATTTTTAAATTGAAAATAGGAAACCATATGAATAAGGGAGAAACCCCATGAAAGAAAGATTAATGATTCATATAAATCACTTAATGGGAAATGTCCTGAATAAATCCAACGGGTGACTAATAATCCTGTTATACAGAAAAAGGTAACTATCATGCCCTTTTCTGATGAATCATATAGTCCTACGACTTCATCTACTAATAAGAATAAGGTTAAAAAATGAATTGTAATTACAATTGAAACGACTGAAAAAGATATATGAGTTAATATATGCTCTAAGGTTGAAAAAATCATAAAAATTATGAAAAAAGCGAGGGTTTCTAGATTTTATGGAATGGAAATCATGAATTAAATTCATTATAGGACTTATTCTATCTCTTTTAGAAGATACTATGCCGCTACTCGGACTCGAACCGAGATGCTCTAGCACTGCTTCCTAAGAGCAGCGTGTCTACCGATTTCACCATAGCGGCTTGCTCGAAATCATAATACCCCATTTTTTATTCAATCGTCGAGATTGAAGGTGAAGGGGGCAATTCAATTCAATGTAAAATGACAAATTTTTTAGGAAGCATTTAATTTGAATTGATGAATAAAAACTCGTTGAAATAGCAATTTGAAGGTTCAAAAGGACTCTTTATTATTTATCGTATCATTTTTTGTATTTAATTATCCTTTTATTTATATATTTATATTAAATTTAATTAGTTCGTCAATAGATATTTTTTAGTTTGTGTTTTCCTAAAAGAGAACTCCCTTATTGTAACTAAACCAACGAGTTATAACTTCAATTCATAGATAAAATGAAACAAAAACAAGGGGTTCTTTATCATTTTTATTTTTTAATGATTAATTTCTCATTCTTTTGAATGATTTTTATCAATCTATAAAAAAATGATTATCAATTGAATGAAGAAATGAATGAAACAATATGATTTTTAGAGATCACAATTTCAGCACCACATCCGACAATTTCAAAGGATTTATGTAATTTGTATAACTTTGTATTAATCGTCGTTAGGATTTTGCGTTTTAAGGATTTCTCAAAACAACTAGATATTGGGTTGTACACGTTACGTTATATAAAAAGCGTTTCGA